AAGTACTTATATTTATAAATTGAAAATAAATAACAAGTTCTTTCTTTTGATGAAGGATTTTTGACAGATACGGATCGAGAAAACTATTTCTGTCATTCATGACATAAAAATCCATTGAACAACAATCTCCAGTTCCATTTTTTTATTTCCGTATTGGTAAATATAAAAAAGAAAGAATTATTTATTAGATTCTAATTATTATTAATTAATTAGAATCTAATAAGATTAATTAGAATCTAATAAGAAACGACACTTTTATTCTATTTTTATTATTCTATATTAAATTAATATTCTATATTAATTTAAAAAAATTTCTTCTCTATCAAAAATATGGAAATAGCCCTATATTTGTTGTTTCAATAACAAGTATTTTTACTTTCAAAAAAAAATTTGTTTATGAGTTCAAACAAAAGATGGCCCGGCCGGGTACTGACCAGGCCAGGCCGTGAACAGAAAATAAAAAAGATCGTTCGGAAGACGAAGAGGGATTCTTTATTTTATTTATATATCATATCTATTTTTATTTATATAGATATATCTATTTTTTTTTTTGAAACATCTCTATATCTCTTGCAGTCTTTTTTTATTTTTATAGAAATGGGATTGCTTAGGAAAGTTGTATATATTTATTTGTATATGTATAAAGAAAATAATATATTAAAAATTTAAAAAAATAATAAATATATTAAAATTAAAGAAAGGATTTTTTCAATCCTTTATGTTTATGTAATGTAAAATAATAATTATACTTTTCCTATTGGGAGAGATGGCTGAGTGGACTAAAGCGTCGGATTGCTAATCCGTTGTACGAGTTTTTCGTACCGAGGGTTCGAATCCCTCTCTTTCCGTTGATGACTTGGTATTTTATTTATCTTTCAAATTTTTGAACCCTTTTTTATTTAAATTAAAGATGTGCAATAGATAAAAATGTTAATAGATAACAATCCTAAGAACATTGAAAAATGAAGCAAAACAAGTAAAAAAAAAAGAAAGACCTCTTTTTTTATTCTTCGCGTCCAGGATTACGTCCTGGATCATTAGATAGGAATCCAAAGATGAAGAGAGAAACAAAGAATATCACTACTGTGTAAACAAAGAGTTTGAGAGTAAGCATTACACAATCTCCAAGATCATTTTTTGGAAAAAAAAGAGAATAGGTTCTCCATTTTTATACCATATATCCTATTTTGATACCAATAAAAGAAATGTTTTCTATAAACTAGAAAAATAATTTTCAGAAATTCATTTGTAATAAGAATCGAGTCTTTCATTCCAAGAAAAATTTTCTTTCATATCACCGGGAGCTCTAATAGGTCTTTCAATAAATGAAAAAGAATTCAAATGAGAAAATGGGATGATTCAGATTTATCTTAGCTATCGTATCGAAGAATTGTTTAGATCGAGGGTTCATACACTTCTCTGACCGTATCCATTGTTAGAATTTTTTTATCGGATAAATCATGTCTAGGACAGTATTAAAAATCTCATCGAAAACTTACAGCAGCTTGCCAAACAAATGCTAAGAGAAAAAAGAGAACGGGTATTACTGGCATAACATCTACGATTGGATTCAAAAAAGCGTAGGCCTCAGGTAATTTCGCTAAGAAAAAACTACTCAAATAAAGGGCGGAATTAAGACAGATACAGATCAAACTAAAGATATTTAGCATAACAAACATTTTTTTGACTTCGAGATAATTGTATTTTGATTGAGTTATTAATATGTTATTGATAATTGCTATACGGTAAAAATTACGAAAGGAAGGTAGACCAAAAAATCCTTCTTTCAACTTACCCAATCAAAAATCCTTCTATTCACAATTGAAAATAGAAGAAATCATACTTTCATACAATATCTTAATTGAATTATATATAATGATCAATAAATTCAGTTTAATTCTATATCTACGTGTGTCAAAATCCTAGGAACAATATAGTCTATAAATTTTTGGACTGGAATTGACGAACAACCAATCCCCATACTAGTGTTTATTAGTATCGAATCGAAATCAAAATGGGGCGTGGCCAAGTGGTAAGGCAACGGGTTTTGGTCCCGGTATTCGGAGGTTCGAATCCTTCCGTCCCAGGAGATATTTAATATCTATATTAAATATTAAATAGAAATTTATATCTATTTAATATTAGAAAATTAAGTATTAGTATAATTTTATTAAACTGAAAAAAAAGATTATCTTTTTTTTTGAACTCCCTTTTACTTAAGAGTAGAAGTAGAATATGGGATTAAGGGTATAATCTTGGATCGAATAGGATCCTTCTTTCTGATTTTGAATGATTCTATTCTTGTTTGAGCATATCTTTTTCACAAATTGAGTTCACATAACATAGATACAGATGGAAGGAATCGAGTTATGATCTAGGTACGGTGTGAACATAGATCACAACAAGTTGAATGAAAGGAAAAAGGAGGTTGAATGCGCCTTTCATTCTATTCCATCCATCCTTTTTTTTCGAATATTCCTATTTATGTTAGTTACTTTGAAGGCTTTATTTATGGCCCATATAATAAGAGTTAATCAACAATGTTAAGATATTAATTTCAATAATGTAAGATATGAATTTCAATAGCTGTGTCTGTGCAAATCTGATTAACAAAAAATCAAGTTAGATTAGATATGTAAGATATGTCAGTTTTCTTTGAACCTAATTTTTAGGTATTTGATTTCGTATGTGATTTGGTTCTAATGAATAATTATTCATCTATATAATCTATATAATAATAGAGACGGGGGCATTCATACAACCTATTCTATTCCCCTTGCTTTTTTTAGATAAAAATTCTTGAACCTCTCCTACGCGGAAAATGAGGAAATGTTTAATGTATTATTATTATCGTTCTATTTCACTGATAACTATTTTTTTTTTTGAATTTGTGATCCGTTAGGTTGAAATATTCAACAGAGAATATTCACCCATAGCCTATTTATGATAAATGCCTTATGATAAATTCCAATGACAATTCTTCAGTCTATCTGATAGATAGAGGAAATTCCTTTTCAAATTTTAATTTTCAGTAGGAAATAAAAGAATAAGAACTTAAATCTTTCTTTCCATCAACAAAACAACATTCGACGAAAAAAATAGAAATTACACTTTTTTTTTCAATTTATTCATATTTTTTTAATCAATGGGGTTTAATTCGACGATGGATTTATTTCGGATGTCAAATAGGATCCTTAGTAAAACTTTCTTCAACTAGTGAGAGTGTAGAGATTTTTTCAATTAAATAACTATTTGCATTGCATGATTTCTTATAAGTATTTGATACTCGAAGAAAAGAAGTGTCAGATTGTTGAATATACCCTATCAAGTTACTTGAAGATACAATTTCGATTCAAAAATAACGAGCTTTTTGTTCGTAATATTTAGAAATTGTGTAGAAATTTATAAATAAAATCAAAATATTGCATTCATCCAATAAAGTATGGGGTGAAATTGAATTCTTGCTAAGACTTCTTGATTCATAAACATATAAAAGAAGAACGAATATGGATTCCTATGGAACGGCTGGAAGGAAAAAATAAATGACTATTCATGATTCCATAATTGAATCAATTACATACCAGTTCCAAACTCCAAACTAGAGGAATGTTATGGTAAAACTTCGTTTGAAACGATGTGGTAGAAAGCAACGTGCGACTTGACGGACATAATCAGCTGTGGATTTTTACACCCACCATTTTTATATTATATAGGAATGAAGATGCTCTTGGCTCGACATCCTTTATTCCAACGGAACCTGTTGGGTTCTAATGGAACTAGTACGTGATGTAGCTCGAGTAGAAAGTATTGATTGATTTCTCCGGAGCAAGGATCCAGGGTTAGTGCCAATTAATAAATAAGTTTGACCAACTTCGTAAGTATATTTTCGATCTAGAAATCGAAAGGATCCAATTTGAACAAGTTTCAAATCCAAAAAAGGAAAATTTGTTGGGATTAGTGAAACTCTTTTGATCAAAAGTGTATCGTGCGGGAATCAAATCACACGTTCGTATAATTATTTGATAGAAATAATTCATAAAAAGGGGCATGTTGCTGCCATTTTGAAATGATTAAAAGTCACCGAAGTAATGTCTAAACCCAATGATTCAAGTCAAAGATAAAGTATCTTGGAACAAGGAAATACCCTTTTTTCAATTGTCTTGACAACTCGATCAAGAATCAAAATATATTCGAAATGAGACAACCAAAAAAAGGGGGGATTAGAGACCGCTCAAAACAAAAAAAAAAATGAAATGCCTAAAGCTTTTCTTTGGAACTATTTCAGAATTATCCAACTTGAGTTATGAGAATACAAATTTTTTCTTCGATTAAAGAAGAATATTCGATTAAAGAAGAATAAATGAAGTATTAAATAAGCATAGTCTAATTAATTTGATACTTTTATGGATCTCTATTTGAGATTCTAATTCTATACATAGCAATAACTTCGAATTTCTTTTCTCGAGCCGTACGAGGAGAAAACTTCGTATACGTTTCTAGGGGGGTTATAGTTCATCTACATCTATCCCAATGAGCCGTTTATCGAATCGTTGCAATTGATGTTCGATCCCGAAGAGAAGGAAGAGATCTTCGGAAAGTAGGTTTTTATGATCCGATAAATAATCAAACCTATTTAAATATTCCTGCTATTCTATATTTTCTTGAAAAAGGCGCTCAACCTACAGGAACTGTTTATGATATTTTAAAGAAGGCGGGGGTTTTTACGGAATTTCGTCGTCTTAATCAAACGCAAATCAATTAATGAAATACAAAAACAAAGCAGACGCGGGTGGGGGCGGTTCCTATATAGCTTTGTAGAAATAAAATAGCTTATACTATTGACCCCTCCCTCTCCCTCTTTTCCTTTCTTCAAACTTTCTTTTTTTGTTCATTTTTTTTCAGTGCACTCTTTATCTAAGCATTCATATTGACAACAGTGTATTGAACGAATATAATTCGATCGTGTTGAAACGCACCTATTTATCTTTCCTAAGTTTGGT